TGTGTACGAATGTACATTATTTATAATAATGTAAATGTGTAAGTGTTGCAGGTTTGAGCGAGGGTCGTCCATTATATGTTTAAGTTGGGTGACGTAGTTTTGTGCGAACACATATTATTTATAATAATGTAAATATGTAAATTTTGGAGTAGTATCTACTGTCACTAGAGGTTTTCCTGTTTCCGGGGGGTTTGCAGGAGTGTTTATAACTTCACTAGTGAAGGGGGGTAGGGGGGGTTTACGCGCAAAAACTTCTAGGGGGTGAGGGGGTTTGAGAGGTAAGAGCAATAATATGCACTTGAAATCAGTTATGGAATTATATCTTAACAAATCTTTATATCATTAACTTATACTTCTGTTAATACAATATTTGACAAAATTTGAAGATACTCCCCTAATTATCTTTTACTTGCTTCACTGTGAAATGCCAAGTGAAAGGATAAAAAATAAAAATAACCCCTTACACTCTGGAAAGAATGCTAGGCATGTTGGGTAACGAGTTGAATGCATTTACACCATTAACTTATGCAAGCGTCAATGAAAGTGAGGGGAATAACGCCATTAATGTTCCTGAAGAAGGAACCAAATGCCAGGAATAAATCAACGTGTGCCACCCTCACTAATACTTGTCCTTGATTATCAATAAACGAATTCACTAGGATATCATCTGATGGTCGGTTCTTACTGTGCTTCTTAACCTTAACAAGATATAGAGTGTAAAATCTTGTCTGAAATTACTTTCAAGCTTTTGATTGTTAACTGCGACAATACATTCGTCTATTTAAAATAGTTAAAATGTAATTTTTAAAAATCAAATGTTTTCATTCATGAATTAATTAGTATGATTAATCATTTAAATTGACTTAATCGCTATCAATGATATATGTAATTATCATACATTAAATATTTCTAGAGCATTAATAATTGTTATAGTACTGTAATGTTATTATTTTACATATAAAGTACATAGTATGTATAATTGTACAATATACTTATTTAATGGTTAAAATAAATTTATGGTGTAAATACATATATGTACAAGTACATAATATGTATAAGTATTAGACAGCGTTGTGCAAGGAGTAGTTTAAATCTTGAGAATTCTAGCTTTGGGAGCTGGAGGTAGGAGTTAAAGTCTCCTTTCTTTGAGCGCTAGGAAGGAGTCTAACCTTCAACCTCCGGCTTACAAGGCCGGCGCTCTAAAATTGAGCTACTAATGCAGTGTCATTTGAGGACAATGTTTTCCACTAGGCCTGCGAGGGGGATGAGGGCTAGGAAAATAAAGAAGTATAAGAAAGATGCGACTTGTCCGATGAGGACAAAGGGTTCTTCAACGGGTATGCCTCCAATTCAGGTGAGGATAATCACGTTTGCGACAAGGACTCAGAATAGTGCTTGAGTGAGGGGCCGAAATGTTAAGCTTCGTTGTTTGGAGGTGTGCAGGATTGGTACGACCATAAGGACAAGGATGGAGGCTAGCAGGGCTAGGACGCCTCCAAGTTTGTTTGGGATTGAGCGTAGGATGGCGTATGCAAAGAGGAAGTATCACTCTGGTTTGATGTGTGGGGGAGTAACTAAGGGGTTGGCGGGGGTAAAGTTGTCAGGATCTCCCAGGAGGTTGGGGGAGAAGAGGGATAGGGAGGTGAGGGCAATTAGAAGGGCAACAAAGCCTAGGAGGTCTTTGTATGAGAAGTATGGGTGGAATGAGATTTTGTCGGCGTTGGAGTTTAGTCCTAGGGGGTTGTTTGAGCCTGTTTCGTGAAGAAAGAGTAGGTGGATCATTGTTAGGGCTGCAATGACGAAGGGGAAAAGGAAGTGGAATGCGAAAAAGCGGGTAAGGGTGGCGTTGTCCACTGAAAAGCCCCCTCAAATTCATTGTACGAGGGTGTTTCCTACGTAGGGGATGGCAGAGAGGAGGTTAGTGATGACGGTGGCCCCTCAGAAAGATATTTGGCCTCAGGGTAGGACATAGCCAACGAAGGCTGTTATCATTACTAGGAGCAGGAGGATGACGCCCACGTTTCAGGTTTCTTTGTAGAGGTAGGATCCGTAGTACAGGCCGCGGCCGATGTGCATGTAGATGCAGATGAAGAAGAATGAGGCTCCGTTAGCATGGATGTTTCGGATGAGTCAGCCGTAGTTAACATCTCGGCAGATATGTGCTACGGATGAAAAGGCGGTTGCAATGTCGGATGTGTAATGTATGGCTAAGAATAGTCCTGTCAGGATTTGTGTTGCTAAGCAGAGTCCTAGGAGGGAGCCGAAGTTTCATCAAACGGAGATGTTAGCAGGGGCAGGGAGGTCAACTAGTGCGTTGTTTGCGATTGATAGTAGTGGGTGGGTTTTTCGAAGGCTTGCCATTAGGGTTTTTGTAGTTAAATAATAACGGTGGTTTTTCAAGTCATTGTTCCTGGTTAGAATCCGGGCAGAAATTATGACATTACTTATGTACTTATTGATGTTTAGTTGAATTTTTGCATTAATTGCGGTTGCTTCTAACCCTTCTCCTTTTTTTGCCGCCTTGGGGTTGGTTGTGGTGGCAGGTTCGGGGTGTGGGGTGTTAATTGCGCATGGGGGGCCTTTTTTATCTTTGGTCCTTTTTTTAATTTATCTAGGAGGGATGTTGGTTGTTTTTGCGTACTCAGCTGCACTTGCAGCTGAGCCTCATCCGGAGACCTGGGGTAGTGAGCCGGTGTTAATTTATGCGGGGGTGTATCTTTTGGGCGTGGTTGGGGCGGCTGTCTTGGTTGGGGGTGGGTGGTACGAGTCTTCTTGGGTGCCAGCGGATGAATTGAGCGAGCTTTCTATGTTTCGTGGGGATATGGGGGGAGTGGCACTTATATATTCGTCGGGAGGGGGGATGTTGGTTATTGGGGCTTGAGTGCTACTTTTAACATTGTTTGTGGTGTTGGAGCTTACGCGGGGTCTGAGTCGCGGGGCGTTGCGGGCGGTTTAGTTAGTGAATGCAAGGGCTACGATGATCAAGGACATTAGGAAGAGGGTAAGATATGTTTTGATGAACCCTTGTTGGGCGTCGCTTGTCGTTGTGATGAGAGGGAGGTTTGAAGAGAATGTTGCTTTTGGACCCGTTTTTTCTAATCAGGTTTGGTCAATAGTTTGACTTGCGATTATTTGGCCAAGGGCTAGGTTTAATTTGGGGGTTAGGCGGTGGATGAGTGCTGGGAAGAAGCCTAATATGTTAGAGAAGTGGTGGGGAGCAAGGTGGGGGGAAGGTTTGTATTGTGTGCTTGTTAGGGATGCTAGTTCAAGGGCGATTAGGAGGCCAGAAATTGAAACGATTAGGGCAGCAAGTTTTAGTATAGGGGGTATGGTTATTACTGGTGTTTTTAGGGGGGAGATGTTGGAGGTAATTAGGAGTCCGGCAATAATGCTGCCTCATGCTAGTCGTTTAATTGGGTTGATTACTGCTGGGTTGTTTTCGTTAATAGGGGGGAGGGGGTTAAATCGGGGGGAGCCTATAGAGACAAAGAAGACAACTCGGAGGCTGTAGATTGCTGTGAAGGAGGTGGCAATGAGGGTCAGAGTGAGGGCTCAGGCGTTGAGGTGAGATGTATTTAGTGCTTCGATGATGGCGTCTTTAGAGAAGAAGCCTGCAAGGAAGGGGGTTCCAGTAAGGGCCAGGCTGCCGATAGTGAGGCAGGAAGAGGTGAGGGGAGTAAGATGGTGCATGCCCCCTATTTTTCGGATATCTTGTTCGTCGTTTAGGCTGTGAATAATGGACCCGGAGCAGAGGAAGAGTATTGCCTTAAAAAAGGCGTGTGTGCAGATGTGGAGGAATGCGAGTTGTGGCTGGTTTAGTCCGATTGTAACCATCATCAGGCCTAGCTGGCTTGATGTTGAGAAGGCGACAATTTTTTTGATGTCGTTCTGGGTTAGGGCACAGGTAGCGGTGAATAGAGTTGTCAGGGCTCCTAGGCATAGGCAAATAGTAAGAGCAGCTGGGTTTGTCTCTAAAAGGGGGCTTATTCGGATAAGGAGAAAAATCCCTGCTACGACTATTGTGCTCGAGTGAAGTAGGGCAGAGACCGGTGTGGGGCCTTCCATGGCGGAAGGGAGTCAGGGGTGTAGGCCGAATTGTGCTGATTTTCCGGTGGCTGCAAGAATTAGTCCGAGAAGGGGGAGGGTGAGGTCAAGGTTTTTTGATGAAGCGAATATTTGTTGTATTTCTCAGGAATTTAGGTTGATCGCTATTCAAGCTATTGCAAGAATTAGTCCGATATCCCCGACTCGGTTATAGACGACTGCTTGCAGGGCTGCAGTATTTGCATCTGCTCGTCCGTATCATCAGCCGATGAGAAGAAACGACATAATGCCCACGCCTTCTCAGCCAATGAAGAGCTGGAACATATTATTAGCCGTGACTAGCACGATCATGGCGATAAGGAAGATAAGAAGGTATTTAAAGAATCGGTTTATGTGGGGGTCGGAGTGTATGTATCAGGATGCAAACTCTAGGATCGACCAGGTAACATATAGGGCGATGGGGGTGAAGATGATGGAGTAGTGGTCAAATTTTAGGCTGATGTTGATATCAAAAGTGCCGGTGTTTATTCAGTTTCAGCTAGTGATGATCGTTTCCGCTCCTTCATTGAGGAAAAGAAATAGGGGTAAGAGGCTAACAAAGAATGCTAGTTTTACAGCTGTTTTGACGTGGGAGAGGGCTCAGTTTGAGTGGCAAGGGTTGGGGGTGAGGGTTGTTAGTACGGGGTATGAAAGGAGGGTAAAAATGATGATTAAGCTTGAGGCTATTGTGAGTGATGTAGAGGTCATAGCTGCTACTTGGATTTGCACCAAGAGTTTTTGGTTCCTAAGACCAACGGATGAGCTGTTATCCTTTAGGAGCGGGTTGAATGAGCCCTGGAGTCCAACCAGAGACACGAAAGTTAGCAGCTTTCGTTGCTGGCAAGCCTCTTTCGGTGGATAAAAGGACTTTAACCTTTGTTTTCAGAATCACAATCTAATGTTTTTGTTAAACTATATCTACAAAAAGCCCAGCCTCAAATTAGCTCTGGTTTAAAAATTAATAGGAGGAGTGGGAGGAGGTGAAGGGTAATAAGAAGATGCTCTCGGGAGTGGGAGGGGGTTAGTGCAGTTATGTGGGCTGGGAGGGGGCCGCGTTGGGTTATTAGGAACATATATAGGGAATAGCTCGCGGTAATGAGAGTGCCGGCACCTGTTAGCAGTAGGGTAAATCATGATCAGTTAAATAGTGATACAATAATTATTAGCTCTCCTATAAGGTTTGGAAGTGGGGGGAGTGCCAGGTTGGCGAGACTGGCAATGAATCATCATGTTGCTATTAACGGGAGTGCGATTTGGAGGCCTCGGGCCAGCACTATCGTTCGGCTGTGTGTCCGCTCGTAGTTAGTGTTTGCAAGGCAGAACAGGGCGGAGGAAGTTAGGCCGTGTGCAATTATGAGGATTAATGCGCCCGTGAAGCCTCATGGTGTTTGGATTAGGATTCCTCCTACAACGAGGCCTATGTGGCTAACGGAGGAGTAGGCAATTAGGGATTTTAGGTCGGTTTGACGGAGGCAAATTGAGCCTGTTATTACAATTCCTCAGAGGGCGAAGATAATAAAGGGGTAGCTTAGTTGTTTAGTCAAAGGTTCAAGTATAACTATTATACGTATTATTCCGTAGCCCCCTAGTTTTAGGAGGACTGCAGCAAGAATTATAGAGCCCGCGACGGGGGCTTCAACGTGTGCTTTGGGCAGTCATAGATGAGCGCCGTACAGTGGTATTTTAACTAGGAATGCCAGCAGGCAAGCTGCTCATCACAGCTTGTCTGCGTAAGTGGTCAAAGGAACAGGGGTAGAGTACTGGAGTACGAGGAGGGAAAGAGTTCCGGCGCTGTTGTGGAGAAGGAGGAGAGCAACGAGAAGGGGGAGGGAGCCTGCTAGGGTGTAGAACAGAAAGTAAGTGCCGGCGTTAAGGCGCTCTGTTTGGTTACCCCATCGTGTGATGAGGATAAGTGTTGGGATTAGGGTGGCTTCAAATATGATGTAAAATATAATCAGTTCTGTAGCGCCGAAGGCCATGATTAGGAAGATTTGAAGGGAAGTCAAGAGCGAGAGGTACATTCGTTGTCGGTTAACTGGCTCCGAGCTTGTGTGGTTTTGACTTGCAAGGATTATCAGAGGGAGGAGTCAGCAGGTGAGGACTAGAAGGGGGGTTGAGAGGGGGTCTGTTGCTATGAGCTGGTTAAGAGAGGATCATCCTGTTTCTGACAGGTTTTCGAGTCAGGCAAGGCTCACCAATGCAATGGTCAGGCTGTGAAATAGTGCGGCTGGCCATAGTCATTTTTTGGGCGTTAGTCAAGTGGCAGGGATAAGCATGAGTGTTGGGATAAGCACTTTTAGCATTGTAGAAGGTTTAGGGTTTGAAGGTGATCAGACCCATGTGTCCGGGCAGTGGCTACCAGCAGGGCGAGCCCTGCACTTGCTTCGCAAGCTGAGAGGGCGAGGAGGATTATTGGGGAGGCGGAGAAGCTGGAGGAGGCTAGTTGAAGGGTTCATAGTGAGAAAGCAATAAATAGTGAAAGTATTATACCTTCTAAACACAGGAGGGCGGAAAGGAGGTGTGTTCGGTGGGATGCAAGGCCTGTTAGTCCTAGGAGGAAGGTTGTTGAGAAGGCAAAATGGATGGGAGTCATAAGGCAACTATGGACTTTAACCATAAGTTTTTGAGCCGAAATCAAATGTTTTTGTTAAACTAGCCACCTATTCGGCTCATTCTAGGCCTCCTTGAAGTCACTCATAGATAAGGCCTAGTGTAAGAAGGGCAAGGACTGCTGTGGCTCAGAGAAAGGTAACGAGGGGAGATGAGAGCTGATCTCCTCATGGAAGGGGTAGAAGAAGTGCGATTTCTAGGTCGAATAGTAGGAAAAGAATTGCAACTAAGAAGAATCGGAGAGAGAAGGGGAGCCGGGCGGTGCCGAGGGGGTCAAAGCCGCACTCGTAGGGTGAGAGTTTTTCATGGTCGGGGGATGTCTGAGGCAGCCAGAAGGAGACTAGGGCTAAAACTGTAGAGAGTACGGCGGTGATTGTAATGATGGTTGGGATTAGATTCACTATCTTCCTCTGGACTTTAACCAGAACCGGGTGATTGGAAGTCACTTATACTTGTTTTAATACTAGGAAGACATGAGCCTCATCAGTAGATGGAGACGTAGAGGAATAGTCAGACGACGTCTACGAAGTGTCAATATCAGGCGGCGGCTTCAAATCCGAAGTGGTGGTCTGATGTAAAGTGGTATTTGACTTGTCGAAGAAGACAGACGGCTAGGAATGTTGAGCCAATGATGACATGGAGCCCGTGGAATCCGGTTGCTACAAAGAATGTTGCGCCGTACACGCCGTCGGCGATTGTGAAGGGGGCTTCGTAGTATTCTATGGCTTGAAGAAAGGTGAAGTAGAAGCCAAGGAGGATAGTAAGTGTTAGGGAGTGGACTGCTTGTTTGCGGTCGCCTTCTATAATGCTATGGTGGGCTCAGGTGACTGTGACGCCGGAGGCAAGGAGGACGGCTGTGTTTAGGAGGGGCACTTCAAATGGATCAAGGGGTATGATGCCAGTGGGGGGCCAGCAGCCTCCTAGTTCAGGAGTGGGTGCAAGACTTGCGTGGTAGAAGGCTCAGAAAAATCCTAGGAAAAAGAAGACTTCAGAGGTAATGAACAGGATCATACCGTATCGAAGGCCTTTCTGGACCGGCAGGGTGTGGTGTCCTTGGAAGGTTCCTTCTCGTACGATGTCTCGTCATCATTGATATATTGTGAGTAGTAAGAGGGCGAGGCCTAGAGTTATGAGTGTAGTAGAGTGGAAGTGGAATCAGATTGCGAGGCCTGATGTTATTAGGAGGGCTGCAACTGCCCCTGTTAGGGGTCAGGGGCTTGGGTCGACTATGTGATATGCGTGTGCTTGGTGGGCCATTAAACGTTTTCTTGTAGGTATAGGCTTAGGAGGAGGACGAATACATAGGCCTGGATCATAGCCACTGCAATTTCTAGCAGGGTGAGGAGGAACAGAAGGATTGCTGTTAGAACAGCGATAGTTGGTATTAGTGGCAGAAGGACGAAGGCAGCTGTGGCGATTAGTTGAATTAGAAGGTGGCCTGCTGTGAGGTTAGCGGTCAGTCGGACTCCTAGTGCGAGGGGTCGGATAAACAGGCTGATTGTTTCGATGATGATAAGGACGGGGATTAGGGGGGTGGGGGTCCCTTCTGGGAGAAGGTGTCCGAGGGCAATAGTTGGCTGGTTTCGTATTCCGATGATTACTGTCGCTAATCAAAGGGGGACTGCGAGCCCGAGGTTGAGCGATAGTTGGGTGGTGGGGGTGAAAGTGTACGGAAGGAGGCCTAATATGTTTAGGGAAATAAGGTATAGTATCAGAGAAGTAAATAGCATGGCTCATTTATGGCCGGCAGGGCTTAAGGGGAGGAGAAGTTCATGAGCGAAGCGACCGATGAATCAGTTTTGAAGGGCTAATAGGCGGTTGTGAAGTCATCGTGGGGTGGGTGCAGGAAAGAGTGTTCATGGCAGGGTCAAGGCAAGGGCGATTAGGGGGATTCCAAGGAGGGCGGGGGACATGAATTGGTCAAAGAAGCTTAGTATCATGGTCAGTTTCAGGGTTCTGTTTTGGGCTTTTCTGCACTTTGGAGAGTTGGTTCTTTAGGGAATGTGTGAGCTAGGACTTTCGGGGGAATTACGACTAGGAGGACTAGTCAGGAGAAGACGAGGATGGCAAACCAAGGCGATGGGTTGAGCTGGGGCATGTCGCTAAGGGTGGGTGGGAGTCACCAGTCTTTAGCTTAAAAGGCTAACGCTATGCCCTATTTAGCTTCTTAGCGAAGCGTCTTCAAGTATTAGGGAGGATCAATTTTCGAAGTGTTCGAGAGGGACGGCTTCGACTACGATGGGCATAAAGCTGTGGTTGGCGCCGCAGATTTCAGAGCATTGGCCATAAAAGAGTCCTGGTCGGGATGTGATAAAGGCTGTTTGATTTAGCCGACCAGGAACTGCGTCTATTTTTACGCCTAGGGCGGGGACTGCTCATGAGTGGAGCACGTCTTCAGCGGAGACTAGCACTCGAATTGGGGATTCAACGGGGATTACTATTCGATGGTCTGTTTCTAGAAGGCGGAACTGCCCGGGAGCGAGGTCTTGTGTTGGGACTATGTAAGAGTCGAAGCCTAGGTCTTCGTAATCGGTGTATTCGTAGCTTCAGTATCATTGGTGGCCCATGGCTTTGATAGTGAGGTGTGGGTCGTTAATCTCGTCCATAAGATAGAGGATGCGTAGTGAAGGAAGGGCAATTAAGATCAGGATAATTGCGGGCAGGACTGTTCAAATAATTTCAATTTCCTGAGAGTCTAGGATGTATTTGTTGGTGAGTTTGGTTGAGACTATTGCCAGAATGATGTAAAGTACCATGGTGCTGATTAGAAAGACGATTATTAGGGCGTGATCGTGGAAGTGTAGGAGTTCTTCTATTACGGGAGAAGCTGCATCTTGGAAGCCAAGCTGGGAAGGATGTGCCATTAGTGAAATAAAACACGCGGGGGTTTAACCCACTATTCTGTCTTGACAAGGCAGTGTAATAACAAATTTACTAGTGTCTTATGAAGAAAGTGACAGAGTGGTGATGTGATTGGCTTGAAACCTATTTACGGGGGTTCGATTCCCTCCTTTCTGGTCAGTAATATGGGTGTCGTACTAAGACGAATGCGGGCTCTTCAAATGTGTGGTAGGGAGGAGGGCAGCCGTGTAGTCACTCTACATTTGTTGCAGTTATTTCTACCGATAGTACTTCACGTTTGGCAGCAAATGCCTCTCAGATGATGAATAGGAACAGAATTACTGCAATTAGAGAGACAAGAGAGCCGATAGAGGAAACCGTGTTTCATAGGGTGTAGGCGTCTGGGTAGTCGGAGTATCGTCGAGGCATTCCGGCAAGGCCAAGGAAGTGCTGAGGGAAGAAAGTTAGGTTTACACCTGCAAACATAATGCCGAAGTGAATTTTTGTTCATACTTCATGCAGGGTGTAGCCTGTAAATAGGGGGAATCAGTGTACGAAAGCTGCGACGATGGCAAATACAGCCCCCATCGAGAGAACGTAGTGGAAGTGTGCTACTACATAGTATGTGTCGTGTAGAACAATGTCTAGGGATGAGTTGGCCAGAATAATGCCTGTAAGGCCGCCTACTGTAAACAAAAAGATGAAGCCAAGGGCCCAGAGAAGGGGGGTCTCTCATTTGACTGCCCCGCCGTGCAGGGTGGCTAGCCAGCTAAAAACTTTAACACCTGTTGGGATTGCGATAATTATTGTGGCGGATGTAAAGTATGCACGTGTGTCTACGTCCATTCCAACTGTAAATATGTGGTGGGCTCAGACGATAAATCCGAGGAGGCCGATGGCCATTATGGCCCAGACCATGCCTATATAGCCGAAGGGTTCTTTTTTGCCGGAGTAGTAGGCAACAATGTGGGAAATCATGCCGAAGCCGGGGAGGATAAGAATGTATACTTCTGGGTGACCGAAGAATCAGAAGAGGTGTTGGTAAAGGATTGGGTCGCCGCCTCCTGCAGGGTCAAAGAAGGAGGTATTTAGATTGCGATCTGTAAGGAGCATTGTGATGCCGGCAGCAAGAACTGGAAGGGAGAGGAGAAGAAGCACAGCAGTGACAAGGACAGCCCAGACGAACAGAGGGGTCTGATATTGGGAGATAGCGGGAGGTTTTATGTTAATAATGGTTGTAATAAAATTAATGGCTCCAAGGATTGAAGAGATCCCGGCCAGATGGAGGGAGAAGATGGTCAGGTCCACTGATGCCCCAGCGTGGGCTAGATTGCCGGCGAGAGGGGGGTAAACGGTCCAACCAGTTCCGGCTCCAGCCTCTACCCCGGAAGAAGCAAGAAGAAGTAGGAAAGAAGGGGGGAGGAGTCAGAAACTCATATTATTTATTCGAGGGAAGGCCATGTCAGGGGCCCCGATTATTAGCGGGACAAGCCAGTTTCCAAAGCCTCCAATCATGATTGGCATGACTATAAAGAAAATTATTACAAAGGCATGCGCCGTAACAATTACATTATAAATTTGGTCGTCTCCTAGGAGAGCGCCAGGCTGGCTTAGTTCTGCTCGAATTAGTAGGCTCAGGGCTGTGCCCACCATTCCAGCTCATGCACCGAATACTAGGTAGAGGGTGCCAATGTCTTTGTGATTGGTCGAGAAAAATCAACGTGTGACTGCCACAGGTAGGATGGCTGAGTTTTTAAGCGGTGGGTTGTAGCCCCATAGACAGAGGTTTGAGTCCTCTTTCTACCAAGTCCCGAGGTGTCACCACATTAGTTTGCAAGCCTAAAGTTGCAGGTTAAACCCCTGCCGGGACTTTCCCCCGCCTATTTGGGGTTTGCTAGGCGGGGGAAAGTTAGACGGATGCTCGCTGGTTTGAGCGCTTAGCTGTTAACTAAGAGGTTGTAGGATCGAGGCCTGCCTGTCTAGGAAGGCTTTAGCTTAATGAAAGTGTCTGTTTTGCATGCAGTAGATGTGGGTTAATGTCCCGCAAGTCTTATCAGGGACTGGGAGATTTTCACTCCCGCTTAGGGCTTTGAAGGCTCTTGGTCTTGTGCTATCCTAAGTCTCTTAGGGGTTTAATATTGTGGCTGCGGCTGGCATGAGGGGGAGGAGGGTGATGGTGGCCATTGTTGAGATGGCGAGGGGGAGGGTGGCCTGGGTTGATGGTAGACGCCAGGTTGGGGTGCTAGTTAGGTTGTTTGGAGAAATGGTGAGTGTTGCGGCGTACGAGAGTCGTAGGTAGAAGAAAAGACTAAGGAGAGCGGATATGGCGGCCAGGGTTGCTGTGGGTGCAAGGCCTTGTTTTGTCAGTTCTTGAAGGATTAGTCATTTGGGCATAAATCCTGTGAGAGGGGGGAGGCCTCCCAGGGATAGTAAGATTAGGGGGGTGAGTGCTATTAGTACGGGGGCTTTTGTTCAGGAGAGGGCGAGGTTGTTGATGCTTTTGGCGTCATTTAATTTAAACACTAGGAATGTGGAAGATGTTATGATAAAGTATGTTAGAAGGGTGAGGAGGGTTAGGGAAGGGGTGAATTGGAGGATGAGAATTATTCAGCCGAGGTGGGCGATGGAAGAGTATGCAAGAATTTTACGTAGTTGTGTTTGGTTTAGTCCGCCTCACCCGCCGATTAGTGTGGAGGCCAGGCCGAAGGCGATGAGGAGGGGGGAATTGGAGGGGCAGATTTGGAGCAGTAGGGCGAAGGGTGCTAGTTTTTGCCAGGTGGAGAGGAGAAGGCCGGTGGTAAGGTCTAGGCCTTGGAGGACTTCTGGTAGTCAGAAGTGGGCTGGGGCTAGGCCAATTTTTAGAGCTAGTGCGAATGTGATTAGTGTAATGGGGAGGGGGTGTGTTATTTGGTGGATGTCCCATTGTCCGGTCAATCAGGCGTTTGTTGTGGTTGCAAATAGTAGAATTGCGGCTGCGGTTGCCTGGGTCAGAAAGTATTTAGTAGCGGCTTCCACTGCTCGGGGGTGGTGGTGTCGGGCCATAAGTGGGATGATGGCGAGGGTATTAATCTCAAGACCTATCCAGGCAAGAAGTCAGTGTGAGCTGGCAAAGGTGATTGTGGTCCCGAGGCCAATACCAGATAGTATTGCTGTTATAATATAGGGACTCATTTGCAAGGGAAGGACTTTAACCTACATGTTTGGGGTATGGGCCCAAGAGCTTGTTTAGCTGACCTTGCTAGGAAGTGGTGTAGTGGAAGCACTGAGAGTTTTGATCTCTCCGGGTAGGGTTCAAATCCCTTTTTCCTAATAGATGGGTGGTGGTTTTGGTGCAATAGGTGTGTTGGCTATAAAATTGAAGAAGGTGTTTGTGCTAATGATTTTTAGTAAGGCTTAAGTTTTTATTGTTAGGTAAGAGTTAGAGGGATTTTAACCCTCATAATTCACTCTATCAAAGTGATCCTTTAATTCAGGCATAACTCTTGGTTACAATTGCGGGGGTAGGCCTGCAAATGCGATTGGGAGGGCTAAGTGTCAAATGATCAAAGCTAGGGTAAGGGGTAGGAAGTTTTTTCAGATTAGGTGCATAAGCTGGTCATATCGAAACCGTGGGTAAGAGGCTCGTACTCAGAGGAAGAGAATTGAGAGAAAGGCGGCCTTGGTTGTAAGGTTAATAGTGGTGAGTTCGGGCAGTAGTGGGAGGTGGGAGGCTCCTAGAAAGAGGGTAGCTGAGAGTGTATTTATGAGAAGGATGTTGGCGTATTCTGCTAGGAAAAATAGGGCGAAGGGGCCTCCTGCATATTCTACATTAAAGCCTGAGACTAGTTCGGATTCGCCCTCAGTCAGGTCAAAAGGGGCTCGGTTGGTTTCTGCCAGTGTAGAGATGTATCATATTGCAGCTAGGGGTCAGGCGGGTAAAATTAGTCAAATACTTTCTTGGGTGACGTTAAAGGTTTGTAATGTAAAGCCCCCTGTGAAGAGGATTACGCAAAGGAGGATCAGCCCCATGCTCACTTCGTATGAGATGGTTTGGGCAACGGCCCGGAGGGCCCCAATTAGGGCGTACTTTGAATTTGAGGCTCAACCGGACCCTAGGATAGAGTATACTGCTAAGCTAGATAGGGCTAGGATGAAGAGGATGCCCAAGTTAAGGTCGGCTATCGGGTATGGTAGAGGTAGGGGGGTTCAGAGTGCGAGGGCAAGTGTAAGTGCTAGCATGGGTGTCAGAAGAAAGAGGACTGGGGAAGAAGTTGAGGGGCGGACTGGTTCTTTGATGAAAAGTTTGACGCCGTCAGCGATGGGCTGGAGAAGGCCGTAGGGGCCAACGATATTTGGGCCTTTTCGTAGTTGTATGTAGCCAAGCACTTTTCGTTCAAGTAGGGTGAGGAAGGCAACGGCTAGGAGGACGGGGACGATGAAGAGTAGGGGGTTGAGGATTTGGGTGATTAGTGCTGAGATCATAGTTAGGGAGAGGGTTTGAACCTCCGTGAAAAGGGCTTAGGTCTTTTGCATTTGCCGAGCTCTGCCACCCTAACAAGCCATTGTCTTTGGCTAGAGTAGTACGCCCTATTAGCTAATTTAGTTGTTTTCATTAGGTTAGGGAGAGGCGTACCTTGGGTATGGGCCTCTTCTTCTCGGTCCTTTCGTACTAGAGAAGCTCGTGTCATAGATAGAAACTGACCTGGATTACTCCGGTCTGAACTCAGATCACGTAGGACTTTAATCGTTGAACAAACGAACCCTTAATAGCGGCTGCACCATTAGGATGTCCTGATCCAACATCGAGGTCGTAAACCCCCTCGTCGATATGGGCTCTAAAAGGGGATTGCGCTGTTATCCCTAGGGTAACTCGGTCCGTTGATCGGCTGTGCCGGATCTGTCTGGTCAGAAATTCTGGACATTAGAGCGGGAGCTCTTGGTGATAGGGGGGTATGCCCCCAGTCCGCACGAGGGTTCTTTTTCCTTGTGGTCGCCCCAACCAAAGACATTAGGGCAGGATTCACGGGGTTTGGTTCTTTGTTTTGGGGTGCTTAACATGATCTGCCTTGTGTCTAAAGCTCCATAGGGTCTTCTCGTCTTATGGTGTTGTCCCCGCTTCTGCACGGGGAGATCAATTTCATTGACTTGAGAAAGGAGACAGTTAAGCCCTCGTCATGCCATTCATACGGGTCTCCATTTAAAAGACAAGTGATTACGCTACCTTCGCACGGTCAAAATACCGCGGCCGTTAAACATATAGTCACAGGGCAGGCGGGACCTCTTATTCTTTGGTTTTGCAAGAGGCGATGTTTTTGGTAAACAGGCGAGGCCAGTGTGTTTGCCGAGTTCCTTCTTTCTCTTTTAGTCTTTCCTTGTGGGCACGCCGGTGTAGGGTTAACGGTTGTCGTCTTGAGTGGTTTTCTAGTTGTTTGGTTTGATGCTCATTACCCTCTTTGTTTGGGTCCGTTAAAGTTCGGAGGTGGGTCCATTCCGAGTTACACTTGTGCGGGGAGAGAGTCTTGCTCTCTTATTACTCATTCTAGCATGATCGCTCCCATGGGGGCATGGGGCGGCCTGGTAAGGTTAGGGGGCTAAGATGGGGTTATCAGGATAAAAGGATGGAAGGTATGTCTGAGCTTTAACGCTTTCTATTGGGATGGCTGCTTTTAGGCCCACCAAAACATTTTACCTTTAGTTTATTATGATCTTTACCCTTCTGGTAAAGTTGTGTCTTGTTTCAAAGGGGCTGTGCCCCCTTTGACTAACTCTCTCGGTTTCTTTTGGTGTTCATGGGAGAAGGGGGGTGAGTCGAACAGAGTTAACGGGAGAAGCCGAGAGGCTGAACTTGTATCCAATTCCCAGGCAACCAGCTATAACTAGGCTCGGTAGGTCTGTCACCTCTACTCAAAGCTCTTCCCACCCTTTTGCCACAGGGACGGGTTTGCCCTATTTTAGGCTGTCTTGGAGTAGCTCGTCTAGTTTCGGGGGGCCGAACTAAAGGGCTCTTTGCTCGGGGGTTACTTGCTAAATCATGATGCAAAAGGTACGAGATTAAATCTCTGCTTTTTTATGCTTTATTGGGCTATTTCATCTCTCTTTCAGCTTTCCCTTGCGGTACTTTTTCTATTGCTCCGACTGTTCCTTTTCTGTCGCCCATACTAAGGGGGAAAAATGGTTTGTTTTATTTTAGGATTAGTATTTTTGGGGTTATGTATATTGGTTGGTTGTTTTTGGTTTATGAGTTTGGGGCTAGCTGATGGGCTTCAAGGTGATCCGAATTGCACGGATGACTTCTCAGTGTAAGGGAGATGCTTTTCTATCTTAGCTACACTTTGATTTGTTCCAAGTGCACCTTCCGGTACACTTACCATGTTACGACTTGCCTCCCCTTAGCAATTTCAGGGTTTTAGTTAAAAGTGAGTGTTTAAGCTCGGGGAGAATGACGGGCGGTGTGTGCGCGCTTCAGGGCCGGTTTCAGCGGGACACTCTATTTCCCGCTTACTGCTAAATCCTCCTTCATGTTGCACGTTTCAGTGCATCTTTCGTATTCACTGTGTTAGGGAATGTAGCCCATTTCTTCCCCTTCCATACGCTACACGTCGACCTGACGTTCTGGGCTGTGCCAATTTTGCTTACTGTGCGTCCTTCATAGGGTAAGCTGGCGACGGCGGTATATAGGCGGAAAAGAGCAAGGAAGGGTGAGGTTGAACGGGGGTTATCGGTTCTAGAACAGGCTCCTCTAGGTGGATCTAAAGCACCGCCAAGTCCTTTGGGTTTTAAGCTAATGCTCGTAGTCCCCGGGCGAATAGTGGGTGTATTGTACTATTTATGTTTAGGGCTAAGCATAGTGGGGTATCTAATCCCAGTTTGTGCCATAGCTTTCGTGGGTTCAGGTTGTTTAAAGCTACTTTCGTAATTGGGCTTCTAACCATCGTGAGCGTATAACAGCTCTGAGGGCATTCGGCTTTAGTGTAAGTTCTCCTTAACCACGCTTTACGCCGAAGTCTATCAGCTTGAGCCTCTCGTATAACCGCGGTGGCTGGCACGAGTTTTACCGGCTCTCTTAGCTTTAACTAAGTCAAGTTTTCACTTATGGCTTAATGTTTATCACTGCTGAATTCCCTTGAGGGTGTGGCTAAGCAAGGCGTCGTGGGCTATGGGGGTAATGTGCCTGATACCAGCTCCTTGTTCCCGAGCGGGGAACTGTCAGGGCATTCTCACGGGGGTGCGGATACTTGCATGTGTAAGTCTAGCTAGAGTTGATAGTAAAGTCAGGACCAAGCCTTTGTGCCCGCGGGGCTTTTCAGGGCCCATCTTAACATCTTCAGTGTTATGCTTTAGTTAAGCTACGCTAGC